TATGAAGATAGAATTGGGTCTCAACAGGAAAATCGATATTTTACTACCAATCACAAGTTTCATGTTCACAAGTCTCATGTTGGGCGCAGTATTCATATTGGAAATTACGATCAAGGATTACTTTCTCAATCTTCATCTACGCCAGAAACAGCCTCTGAAAACTTTTTCAAATACAAAAGTTTAGTACCTAATTATGAATTAGTAAATTAGGTAAGTTGGAATTTGTTTGTGCAGAATAACAAGTGGCGGATCAATCTTCATAAATTTCATCGTAAATTTAAAATATTCGTACAAATGCTGGAGAGATCAAGAAGATGCAGGGTCGTTTATCTGCTTGGCTAGTCAAACACGAGCTAGTTCATAGATCTTTGGGCTTCGATTACCAAGGAATAGAGACTTTACAAATAAAGCCGGAGGATTGGTACTCCATTGCTGTCATTTTATATGCATATGGTTACAATTATCTACGTTCCCAATGTGCTTATGATGCAGCGCCTGGCGGGTTGTTAGCTAGCGTATATTATCTTACGAGAATACAGTATGGTATAGATCAACCAGAAGAGGTATGCATCAAAGTATTTGTCCCAAGGACAAATACGAGAATCCCGTCTGTTTTCTGGATTTGGAAAAGCGCAGACTTTCAAGAGCGAGAATCTTATGATATGCTGGGAATCTCGTATGAGAATCACCCACGTCTGAAACGTATCTTGATGCCCGAAAGTTGGATAGGCTGGCCCTTACGTAAAGATTATATTGCCCCTAACTTCTATGAAATACAAGATGCCCATTGAATAATTATAAATTACTATTAACTTCTACGATTTTAGATTAGATCAGATATTCAAGGACTCCTTTTACGTTCTGCTCCAGATGAAACAGAGTAACTGAACTCTTATTCGTATTCTAGGTGGGATCAAGCTTCATTCAGATTCTCCAATTTGAAATAGATCTATTTTCTTTTTGGGGGGCAAACGGAGCCTCAGGATGAATCCAAAGAGTTCTGTACCATGAACTTTGTACCGCGCACATTACTCATTACTTAAGTGGGCCACGGAGACTTACATAATAAGGAGTGAAGAAATCGAATAGAGAAATCGAATCGGAAAGAAAATAGGAAATTCTGAAATCCAAATTCAGAAATGAAAAGGAGTCTGATTTTTTTGTACTGTATCTGAAATCAATTCTGTGTATTATTTATTATCCTTTCTTTAATCCCTCTAGACTAGGTTTTGGGGATTCTCAGCTAACTAACTTCGATTGGATATGTGATATGTATGAAGTATCAGCGTTCTTTTTGATCGGAACTAGATACAATATGAACAAACAAAAAAGAAGACGGGGCAGCATCTAATTCTTTTCTTTTTCACTCATATATGTTTTATATATTTTTCTTTATTCATATACATTTTCTTTACCCATCTACAAAACGCGGCTGTATATCTATTCATATGGATGGATAAGTATGTATCATAGACCATTAACGAACAGCAATCCAGATCAATATCGATTCATTTAGATGAGTATCCATTGGATACATTAACTACGTGCCAGGAACCAGATTTGAACTGGTGACACGAGGATTTTCAGTCCTCTGCTCTACCAGCTGAGCTATCCCGACCATTTCCGACACATTATTATTACTATCCTACTAAAGGACTTGGTCTATGTCAATTAAAGAAATTCAAAAAGCACTGGAATTTCTTGCTTGGATTTTCAGAAAAAAGAAGACCTTGTAAATGTAGGAGTAATGATATGGACTGTAAGTGAGTCCATAATAAATGGGATGGAAATTTTTACCATAGCATAGTATGGGTTTTACCGTATATTTTAACGTAGATAATATCTATTACAAGATTTTTGAGAATAGATAAAGATTTCTGACCGATCCATTTGTGAAAGAGTAGAATAAGTAATAAACATAGAAAACTTGGAATCGCTGGCTAAGAAAAGAAAGAGGATAAATGGTTAGGGAGTCAAATAGGGATTATTATTATTGGGGATAGAGGGACTTGAACCCTCACGATTTTTCAAGTCGACGGATTTTCCTCTTACCATAAATTTCATTGTTGTCAGTATAGACATGTAGAATGGGACTCTATCTTTATTCTCGTCCGATTAATCAGTTCTTCAAAAGATCCATCATACTCCGGAGTAAACGATTTGATCACTGAATATTTGATTCTTCCCTCTGGAATCAATTCAGAACAATTTCAGAATTTTTCTGAAAAAAAAAAAGAATTCAGGTCGTGATGAATCTTTGCTATTTCAGTACGCATCCAGGGTAATTCTTTCTCTTATTTTATGGAGTAGAAGGATTCCTATACCAATGCAATTAATAAAGGTAAAGGCAACCCCATTTGATTCGTTAGAACAACTTCCATTGAGTCTCTGCACCTATCCCTTTTTCGCTTTCTGAACTAGTGTTTTCCGAAAAATAGGATTTGGCTCAGGATTGCCCACTTTTGATTCCAGGGTTTCTCTGAATTTGGAAGTTACCACTTAGTAGGTTTCCATACCAAGGCTCAATCTAATCAAGTCCGTAGCGTCTACCAATTTCGCCATATCCCCCTTTACACCTACTTATCCTTATAAGACAGGGGTCCTATTGTGATCCAACCCTCCTCTTTCATTTAGTTTGGCTGGAACCTTGTAATTCACTAGATAATATACTTACCCCTATATCGAAAAAGCGTCTACTTCATATTCTATTTCTTGTCTATCTTCTTTCGTCTCGTTAGGAAGACTCGATGCGCATATTTGTATTTGTTCGGCCCAATCCAAAAAGAGTCTATCAATGATAGATCTGCAATTCAATATGGGTGGACCTATCCCGTATATATATATATGCCTTTTCCGCTCTAATTCTTCTCGCACTTTTTTGTTTATAATACTGGAACGGTCGATATTGATTCTTCTTTTTTGTCGTCCTATCTCCTACCTTTCCGAACGAAACCGTAGGAATATCTCATTATTATATGAATTGCAACCCTATCTCTACCTTTCTATTTATTTTTATCCTTATCTTATCCTCTATTTAATTTACCTAATAGTCTAATCTATTAGATTAACACTCGAATCTTATAGAATTTCTATAATCTGTTATAGCTAATATAATATATCTTGTTATAGCTAATATAATATATCTATAGTTAATCACTATTAGAACTAATAATAGTTAGGGATAATATTGTTCATAAACAAAACTCTTCAAATTTGGAATACTCTTGTTAATTTAATAGTTAATTATTATAACTATTATAATATAATTTTAATAGTATTATAATTTTAATAGTTAAATAACTCATTTAATGAAAAAATGTATTTTATTCTATTCATTAATGAATAGAATAAAATTCATAGAATATAGCCAAGATCCCCGCGTTTTCCGAATTTCTATGCACTTTTTCTTTTTATGCGAGCCCGCTTAGCTCAGAGGTTAGAGCATCGCATTTGTAATGCGATGGTCATCGGTTCGATTCCGATAGCCGGCTTGTTCTATTTGTTCGATTTTTTTCATGATTGAAAATAACAACGTCTTCTTGAGATCAAGGAATATTGAAAAGGCTCCTCCCCTTTTCTCCAAACGTCGGATAATGGATTTTTTATGTTGTAGGAACTTCCAACTATGGAGAAAAACGGGGGATTTAGATCCATACAGAAAAAATAAGGAGGGGGCACTTAACTTCCTATGTATACATATACAATATTTTCCATATATAGAATACAATTCATTTCATTCTTCTTTGTAGTACTTCAGCGGATTTGCCTTTGTTTATCGTTTAGTTCAGTCTTAATTTAAGTTTATTCTGTCCATTTTTCATTTTTTTTAATTTTCGATTTTTTTAAAATAAGGAGTTTTTATGTCTCGTTACCGAGGGCCTCGTTTCAAAAAAATACGCCGTTTGGGGGCTTTACCGGGACTCACTAGTAAAAGACCTAGATCTGAAAGTAGTCTTAGAAGTCAACCGCGTTCCGGGAAAAGATCTCAATATCGTATTCGTTTAGAAGAAAAACAAAAATTGCGCTTTCATTATGGGCTAACAGAGCGACAATTACTTAGATATGTTCGTATCGCTGGAAAAGCCAAAGGATCAACGGGTCAGGTTTTACTACAACTACTTGAGATGCGCTTGGATAACATCCTTTTTCGATTGGGCATGGCCTCGACCATTCCTGGAGCCAGACAATTAGTTAACCACAGACACGTTTTAGTTAATGGGCGTATAGTAGATATCCCAAGTTATCGCTGTAAACCTCGCGATATTATTACTACGAGAAATGAACAAAGATCCAAAGTTCTGGTTCAAAATTCTATGGATTCTGCTTCCCGCGAAGAATTGCCAAAACATTTGACTCTTGACTCGTCCCAATATAAAGGGGTAGTAAATCAAATAATAGATAGTAAATGGGTCGGTTTAAAAATCAATGAGTTGCTAGTCGTGGAATATTATTCACGTCAGACTTGATCCTAATCAAATAAAAAGAACACAAATCTTCGGACAATTTGGATCCCCTTTTCCGAAGTAGAGTGGATTAAGTCCGTATTTTTCTACGATTCTTGTATTACAACTAGCGGTAAGATTCTCACCCCTTGTCTATTCTTTTTTTTTTCGAAATTTCCGATACCAACCAAAGTGCTTAGGAAAGGAATAGAGAATCTCTAGAATTACCGTTGGATAGAATGGTATCGATTGCTATTAGATAGATTGTGGTCGATACCGCTACTGTTGGTGAATTAGAATAAGATAAGATTCATTCGGAAAGAGAGGGATTCGAACCCTCGGTAAACAAAAGTCTACATAGCAGTTCCAGTGCTACGCCTTGAACCACTCGGCCACCTTTCCTATATAATCTTAGGATTATGGCCCAGAAACCGATTGAATAGCGAGTTATTCATATTCTTTTGAATTATTGCAATACAGACACGGCCAATCAATTCGAAATCGAAAACTTTTCATCAAACAAAGTCAACTTCTAGGGAAGGAAAAAAATACCATTTTCGATTGTAAAGATATTACCAATCAAAAATATATATATCTATTTTGTCAAGACAAAGATCCATCATTTTCTTTTTATATTTATACTAGATTAAGCCAATGAATTGAAATGAATCAAATAACCCCATTTTATGCTATGATTATGTTATTCTAATTACGTTTAGACTCGACTTATAGTTTAGTTAGACTTAGACTATGGTTCTATAGAAATTAGAAAACTCCTTTGCTTTGTTATTTTCGGTTTCTCAACAACAACTCTTTTCACGAGCTACCCCATATCATAGATCTATTACAAATTAATGAGTCATCTGTGATTTTTTTATTCCCATTGGTGTATACATTCAATTCAATCCAAATGGATAGCTATTATCTAACTTATCTAAAATAGTAAGCGTTACGTTTATTGGTATAATTGGAATGAACCCCAGTCAATCGGATTTCAATATTTCCTATCTATCCCTGCCCCTTTGGGACAATTAGGGTGGAAGGTCAACATCTTTTTTGTTCGAATTCGTTTTCTTTTAGAATTTGTTTGTTTTTCTTTTTATGTGATTTCGTACTGTACAATTTCTTTGTTTGTGAAATCATTTTCCCTCGAGGGGGATAATAAAATGAGAAGAATTTATAGAATGGGTTGCAAACTATGCCTAGATCTCAGATAAATGGAAATTTTATTGATAAGACCTTTTCAATTGTAGCTAATATCTTATTACGAATAATTCCGACAACTTCAGGAGAAAAAGAGGCATTTACCTATTATAGAGATGGTGCGATTTGACTCTTTTTATATTTATATTAATTATGTATAGTGTATAGAATTTCTTATTTACTTGTACTTTACCACCCTCATTCATCCTTATACCCACAAGAAAGAGATATGATTAGGGATAAAGAAAAGAATTCTTGAAATAAATCTACGCTTGGTGAAGGTGAAGTTTGGAGATAGAACAATTCCTTCTGTCGTGTATCCACGATTGATGCAGTCTCAGATGCTTCAATTGTCGATTCTAGTATTGAGCGAAAGGTTAAACCTAGTGGTTCTTTATGTATTGCAGGTCACTCCTACTTTACTAGTACTAACTAATAGGTCGCATAAAGGAAGAAGCACTACACTATACCCAGGAATCAACAACACGAAACCTTTGTTATAAATTAGCCCTTTCCTCATTTTATTGGGATCGGGACTACTAAGAGTGGTTGGGACAACAAACATCCATCTCGTTCGTATTTTGGATACCCGTATAATCACCGAAGATCGTTGAAGTGACGAATTCCTGAAATAGAAGGCGTTGAGGACAAAGAAATTGTTTGAGTTACCATTTATTTCTATCTAGAATCGACATCTTTTCTTAACACAAAAGATGGACCTCTTGCAGGAAGGCTGGCTAGAGATTTCTTGTAAAAACACCAGCCCCCGTCAGTTCATAATGAGAATATTCCAACCCCTTTGATTTTGAATTACATAGTATGGATTATTCCCTTTATTACTATGCACAGAAGGGGGGAGCCGTATGAGATGAAAGTCTCACGTACGGTTTTGGAACGGAGATTCATTGAATAAAAAAAATAAACGACCGTAACGGATGTCGGCTCAATCCGAAGGAAATTATGCGGAAGCTTTACAAAATTATTATGAAGCTACGCGACTAGAAATTGATCCCTATGATCGAAGTTATATACTCTATAACATAGGACTTATCCACACAAGCAACGGGGAGCATACGAAAGCTTTGGAATATTATTTCCGGGCACTAGAGCGAAACCCATTCTTACCGCAAGCTTTTAATAATATGGCCGTGATCTGTCATTACGCGCGGCTATCTCCACTATAGAAAGAAGGGAAGAAAGATCAAGCTAGTATTTACTAGCAAAAATAGGCTTTCTACATATGTATCGTCTAAAGCAACGATTTTTATCAGCTGTAGCAAAAAAACAGACTTCGTAGGAGCCGAAATAAATGGGTACAGCCTATATACTAGATTCTATGGATAAAGGATCTAATTGAGAGAAGAAACACCGTAAAGATCAATTAGAGAAATTTGTTTTCGGGCCGATACAATAAGAACTGCTTACTTATGTCATGATATGATATAAAAGTTAGGAATCAACTTATGTAATAGAGTCGATCTACTAAGGTATTGAGCAGCGGTGTAGCATCAGATCCCAAAGATAGTAAGTCCTTTCTTTTTTTTAGAGAAAAGTCTTTTTCAAAGATTCTATACGAATTTCTATATGAAATCGAGATAGTTACCTTTCAGAAGATTATAACAATAAAAAGGGGTAGCTGTTCTTTATTCTTCTGAAGATAGGAAAAAAGAAAAAACAGATTTTTGATCAAAATGAGAGTTTGAAACTTATGTAATTAATTTCTTCTGGTTAACCCAATATAAAATCAGATGGATTTCTCGTAAATCCTATTCTGTTAAAGATATGATATGGTAGATTAATCTGGGACACTAAAACCAAAAGACTGCGGAGCGAGCCGTATGAGTTAGGAAACTCT